TGATTTTTCAATTGTTAGTAAGCTTGTGTATGAAGATAACGAATTCGGCCGTTGTGGTCGGACTCTTGTTTGGGTTTCTAAGTACAATAGCCATAAGGCCCAGTTATATCTTCCTTTTCGAAGAAACACCCGAGCAGAGGTCAGCAGCAATAACTGGTTTGATTATGGCACAGCTCCTGAGGTTCATGTCGGTCTATAATAGGCCTCTGCATAGCCTGTTATGTAGACCGCATACAGTAGCGCTACTGTTTGGACCCTATGTTTTTGCTTCTTTCTATTTCGGTACTATGAACGAGAAGAGCACTATCAAAATCAGAAGCAATTCCGAAATTTTCCTGAATTGTTTCCTTTTTCAATTAGCCAACCAGTTCATTCTACCAAGTGAAACGTTAGCCAGATTAGTCCAAGTTTATATGTTTCAATCCAAGAACAAGATGTTATTTCTAGCAAGTAGTTCTGTTGGTTGGTTAATTGGAACCCTTTATTTCCTTGCATTCGCGCAAAGATTATTTTCCCGGATACATAAATTTATTTTGAGTAGAAAAAAGAATAAACTTGTTGTGTCAGCATTGAATAAGTACATTTATAAGTACTTTGGGGCAAAAGTTGCGGTCCGTTTTGAATACTTTCTGTACCGTATGTCAGAATTGAATAAGTACATTACGAAAAAATCGAATAAGTACAAAAGGAGGATTTTTCAGTTCTTTGTTCACTACCTTGGGACAGACTTTGAATTCCTTATGAGAAACCTTCAGTGGGCTGTGTCAGAAATTCAGTACTTGATGTTAATAGAATTGATGAGAAACACGCGTCGGTTGGTTACTATTTTAGGACTTGTTTGCGGTTTCTTCTATTTTCGGCGGTCGGTATTCCTGATACCACATCCACTGGCGAGGTTACAGGTCCCAATATTGAACTCAACTCGGCGAGAAGCGCTAAGCCTACAAGCTCACGAGCAGACTGAGCCTCCCCGCTCAAAGATTCGACGAGGACCGCGATTGAAACGAAATATTCCTAGGGATAAGTATTGGGGAGCGGATCCGAATGAAGACATAAAGCCAAAACGAGACTGGATACCGCTTGAAACCTTGCTTTCGGTCCCTTTTTTCTATCTTTGGGACGCTCCAATGCGATACTTAGGCAATAAGAAAAATTTTGGGGGGGCTGTAAAAAATAACGTTTCACAATTTTTTTTTGAGACATGCCAAAGTGATGGAAAAGAAAGAATAGTTTTTACATATCCTCCTAGTATTTCAGCTTTTAAGGAAATGATGAAAGAGAAGATATCTTCGCCCACAGTAGAAAAACTCTCCTTTGATGAACTAGACAAAGATTGGCTTGATAAGAACGAACAAAGAAAAAACAACTTAAATAATGAGTTTATAAAGAGAATTGAGGCTGTACAAACGGGATTTCTTTTTCGAGATCTACTCGAAAAAAGGACTAGGGTTTGTATTGATGAAACTGAAACTGAAAAACTCTGCCTACCAACAAGGTACGATCCTCTGTTGAACGGGCCCTCTCGTGGAATAGTGACAGTGTTGCCCGTAGACCCTACACGTAAGGCTCCTAGACTTAAGCCAGAGGAGAAGGAAAAAGCTCGTGAAATGCGCAAAAAAGTCCGCAAGATAAAAAGATCTCGTCGAAGAAAAAACAGTGTAACTTCAAAATCTCGTCGAAGCAAAAACGATGTAACTTCAAAATCTCGTCGAAGAATCAACGATGGAACTTCAAAATCTCGTCGAAGAAAAAAGGATGAAATTTCAAAATATTTTAAGAAGCTCATTGCTCTAAATAAAATTCATGACACCCTTCTTCCAGGTATCTTTCTTGATTCCCCAAAATATGAAGAGAGAATGTTAGCGATACTAAAAATAAAAACAGAAAAACTAAGAGCAGAAGGAAAATTATATTATAATCCTTTGGAAAAAATTTTTTCTAAGTCTTTTTTTTATAGTCCTTTGACAAAATTTTTAGATAAGCAGAAGCAGAATAGGCAAAAACTACTAAAAAGGCGAATTAAAATAGCCCGGGAAAATGGACGAAAGGCTTTACGAAGAAACATCACAAAAAAAGTCCCTCGCTACTTACCCATATTATTCCGCGAGGTGGAATGGCAACTGGACCATAAGACTGTGGTCGATCGGGGAGAGAACTTTGATATTTTAGGACTAGTATTCAAATATAAAACGATCCATAATCCGACGGAGCTGTTTGTTAGAAAAATTTTTAAAAGGCCCACCCAGGAAGAACTAGAGACCAAACCTCCTGAGCATGTGGCGTTGGAGAGCGCGTTTGCGGCTTCTGGGGGAGACACTAATAGTCGTGTCTTTCGTAACATGCTTGAGACTCGTGTTTATGAACTAGAGGAGGCGGTTCTAGCCTATGTTTCGCCGCTGTACCGCCGACAACATTGGAATCATGATATAGTCAAAGGTACTGTCATCTCAAGAAGGCGTAAAAACGGAGTTGTTATAAGACGGATTGAATTCTTTCCGCATTCCCCTCTTTTTTATGGCTTCTTAAAAGATCGACTATCTATTTATTTCGGGGTAGTGAAACCCCTTTTGCAAATTTTGATGCCTAGAAGAAAAACGGGGCGCCTTTTGACTCTTAAGAAAGAACAGATAAAAACAAAAAGGAAGAGAGAAGAAAAAAAAAGGAAAGAAAGGAAAGAAAAAGAAAGGAAAGCAAGGAAGGAAAGGAATGAAAGGAAAGAAAGGAAAGACGGCGCCGACCCCAATAAATTAGCCAAAAAGAAACTGTCCGAACGCAAGGAAGAGGACAGACGCAGCGTAATCCAAGCAGAACTAGAACGGATTCACGGAATGGAAGCATGGAGTGATCTTGAGTATGGGCTAGTAATAAGAAGTTGTGTTCTAATTTATAACTCCTTGTTTAGAAAATATATTGCATTGCCTTTAGCGATAATAGCTAAAAATATTGGCCGTATCTTATTATTGCAGATGCCCGAGTGGGCTGAGGATAGAGAGGACTGGGAAAACGAGATTCATTTTATATGCACCGATGACGGTTATCCTTTAGGCCCCATGTCCCTGTATCACAGGATCTTTCCGGAGGACTGGTTGGAAGCAGGTCTTCAGATCAAAGTTTTATGTCCTGTAAAGTTGAAACCTTGGCACACAGCGGCTGATAAACAAAAGCTAGACGACCCTTTTTTTATTCCAGATTCTGCTTATCTAAGGGCTAACTGGGGACTAGCTGAACAACCTTGGGGTCTACCACGACCCGACGCTTCCTTTTCGATTTTTTGGGGGCCCATTTTTGAAGAACTAGGCAAAAAATTTGAAAGATTAAAAAACCAAAAATTGAACGAGAGCGACTTTCGAGTTATAAGAATCGTTTTCAACAAAATACTAAACCCAATTCTAAACCCAATTGTGGGTAGCGTTCTAGGAGAGTTAAACAAAAGCACAAAATGGCTTCTCAAAAGGGTTCAAGTTCTAGCCATAAAAATAGAAAAAGGTTTGAAAGAAACAAAGAAAAGATTGAACCAGATAGAAGTAGATGAATCGAGTGAAACTCAAAAAGAAAAAGATTCTATAATCAGCAATGAGATAATTAATGAATCAGTTAGTGAAATTCCAGCTACACTTTGGACAAATTTCGAAGAAGAAAGAATAAAACAGCTGATTAAAATAACAAACAGACTCAAAAATGAAGCAGAAAGATTTACAAAAGAAAAAAAAAAACTAACTCCAGATAATAATGGAGAATCACCAAAAAATATTTTGAAAATTGTAAAAAGAAGAAGTGTTCGATTAATAAAAAAATTGAATTATTTTCCAACTATTTTCATTGAAAAAATATACAAAATATACCTAGATATCCTTCTATGTATCATTAATATTTCTAGAAAAAATTTACAAAAAAAAGCCATTACTAAAAAAGATCCAAAAATAAGTAATAAGAAAAAGTTACAGACTTTTCTTAAATTTTCTTCCTTGCCAGATTTATCTTCCCTGTCACAAGCATATGTATTTTACAAATTATCACAAACCCAAGTTAGTGATAAGTTAAGATCTGTTCTAAAATATCGCGGAACGTCTTTTTTTCTTAAGACTGAAATAAAGGATTCTTTTGAAAGACAAGGAATATTTAATTCCGAATTAAAGCATAAGAAACTTCGAAATTTTGGAACGAATCCATGGAAAAACTGGTTAAGAGGTCAGTATCAATACAATTTATCTAAGATTAGCTGGTCTCTATTAATCCCACAAAAATGGCGAAATGCAGTCAACCAACGCCATAGGGCTCAAAATAACGATTTAAAGAAAGGAGATTCATCTGAAAAAGACCAATTAAAAAAACAAGATGATTCTGAAGTCTATTCATTAACAAATCAAACAACTAAGTTTCAAAAAAACTATAGATATGATCTTTTCGCATATAAATACATTTCTTCTGAAACTAAGAAGGACTCCTATATTGATAAATTACCATTACAAGTAAATAAGAACCAAGAGATCTACACCACACAGAACGACAAATTATTTGATATACCAGAGGATATTTTTATCAAGAAGTATCTAGACAAGAAGTATCTAGGCAAGAATTATATATTCAAGAAGGATATAGATCCAGACAAGAATTCTCTAGACAAGAAGGATATAGATCCAGACAAGAATTCTCTAGACAAGAAGGATATAGATCCAGACAAGAATTCTCTAGACAAGAAGGATATAGATCCAGACAAGAATTCTCTAGACAAGAATGATAAAAACAAGAATTCTCTAGACAAGAATGATAAAAACAAGAATGATAAAAAAATTCGAGAGAGAAAATATTTGGATTTTGATTGGAAGATTCTCAAAAAATTTCCAGTCAATTTTGCGGACGGGCTAGAGATCGAACCTAAGGATAATACAAATACTGAGAAAAAGGATAATACAAATACTGAGAAAAAGGATAATACAAATACTGAGAAAAAGGATAATACAAATACTGAGAAAAAGGATCATACAAATACTGAGAAAAAGGATCATACAAATACTGAGAAAAAGGATAATACAAATACTGAGAAAAAGGATCATACAAATACTGAGAAAAAGGATCATACAAATACTGAGAAAAAGGATAATACAAATACTGAGAAAAAGGATCATACAAATACTGAGAAAAAGGATAATACAAATACTGAGAAAAAGGATCATACAAATACTGAGAAAAAGGATCATACAAATACTGAGAAAAAGGATAATACAAATACTGAGAAAAAGGATAAGGAGAGACGTTTTATTTATATAGATAAGATTCTCCGTATGGATCCGGAGAAACCACTCGCAGAGGATCCAGAAAGCGAAGAGGATCCAGAGAAACCACTCGCAGAGGATCCAGAAAGCAAAGAGGATCCAGAGAAACCACTCGCAGAGGATCCAGAAAGCAAAGAGGATCCAGAAAGCAAAGAGGATCCAGAAAGAAAAGAGGATCCAGAAAGAAAAGAGGATCCAGAAAGAAAAGAGGATCCAGAAAGAAAAGAGGATCCAGAAAGCAAAAAAGACAAAAGAAGCTTTTTTAATTGGATGGGAATGAATGAGGAAGATTCGGATTCGGAAGATTCGGATGAGTTTGACGAGGATTATCAAGAGAATGATCAAGAGAAGGATTCGGAAGATTGGGATGAGAAAGATTGGAATGAGGAAGATTGGGATGAGAAAGATTGGAATGAGGAAGATTGGGATGAGTTTAACGAGGATTCTCAAGAGAATGATCAAGAGAAGGATTCGAAAGATTCGGATGAGTTTAACGAGGATTCTCAAGAGAATGATCAAGAGAAGGATTCGAAAGATTCGGATGAGTTTAACGAGGATTCTCAAGAGAATGATCCAGAGAAGGATTCGGAAGATTCGGATGAGGAAGATTGGGATGAGGAAGATTGGGATGAGGAAGATTGGGATGAGGAAGATTCGGCTGAGGAAGATTCGGATGAGAAAAATTCGAATCTGGAAGATTGGTTATTCCCAGAATTTCTGCGATCTACGAAGACATATCTAATGAAACCGTGGGTTAGACCAAACCACTTACTTCTTAGAAATATTAGAGGAAAAAAAAAAGAAAAAGAAGATGTTACTGAAGAAAAAGAAGATGTTACTGAAGAAAAAGAAGATGGTACTGAAGGAAAAGAAAATGTTAAAAAAGGAAAAGAAAATGTTAGTAAAGGAAAAGAAAATGTTAAAAAAGGAAAACAAAATGTTAGTAAAGGAAAACAAAATGTTAGTAAAGGAAAAGAAAATGTTAAAAAAGGAAAACAAAATGTTAGTAAAGGAAAAGAAAATGTTAGTAAAGGAAAAGAAAATGTTAAAAAAGGAAAACAAAATGTTAGTAAAGGAAAACAAAATGTTAGTAAAGGAAAAGAAAATGTTAAAAAAGAAGATGATAACATCGACGCCATCCTCAAGTCCTCCGGAGAGGTGAACTTGGACAGCAACGCCGAGCCCGACACCCCAAATATCCAAGAAATTTTGAAAGAACGTTATGAAAAAAGGTTTCGTAAAGAAAAAAAAAAATACCGGGCTCCGTTCCCCGACTCGACAGATTACGTTAAAAATGCAAAAAACTATTCTGCTTATTGCGCCTACGCGCATCCGATGTGGTTGCCGCATCCGTCTAATATGCTCGATCTGCTGAGGGTAACCCATGTGATAGCTAACACAAGAAAGCGTATCAACCAGAGACAAAGGCTTATAGCCTATCTTCAACTGGGGGAGCTTTTGGTACAATTTCTTTTTTCTACGACTAATGAAGATATTGATATGATGCACTTGGTGAAGCAGGGTTTTATAATTTTCGAACCCCTATTAATTTCTCCTATAGAGGCAGACTTTATTAGGTATCAAACCATAGTTATTTCATTGGTTCATAAGAGTAAGCAACAAACTAATCAAAGATACGAAAAACAAGAAGATGTTGATAAGGATAATTTGAATAAGAGTAAGCAACAAACTAATCAAAGATACGAAAAACAAGAAGATGTTGATTACGAAAAACAAGAAGATGTTGATAAGGATAATTTGAATAAGAGTAAGCAACAAACTAATCAAAGATACGAAAAACAAGAAGATGTTGATAAGGATAATTTGAATAAGAGTAAGCAACAAACTAATCAAAGATACGAAAAACAAGAAGATGTTGATAAGGATCTTTTTAATTTGAATGTTCCTGAAATACTTTTATCGTCTAGACGTCGTAGAGAATTGAGAATTCTCAATTCTTTCAATAAAAATTTAAAGAATAGGAATGGTGTGGATAGAAATCCAGAGGAGAACAACGAAGAAAGCTCGGGTCAATTTTTGGATGAAAGTAAACACCTTGATAGAGATAAAAATGAATTAAAAAATGAATTAAAACAACTAAAGTTCTTTCTTTGGCCTAATTTTCGATTAGAAGATTTAGCTTGTATGAATCGCTATTGGTTTGATACCAATAATGGCAGCCGTTTCAGTATGTTAAGGATATATATGTATCCACGATTCAAAAAGC